TGATCTGGATGTAGCTCAAAAATACAGCCATTTGTGGGTTCAATGCGAAAATTGTTATGGATTAAATTATAAGAAATTGTTTAAATCAAAAATGAATCTTTGTGAACAATGTGGATATCATTTGAAAATGAGTAGTTCAGATAGAATCGAACTTTCGATCGATCCGGGTACTTGGGAGCCTATGGATGAAGACATGGTCTCTCTGGATCCCATTGAATTTCATTCGGAGGAGGAACCTTATAAAAATCGTATCGATTCTTATCAAAGAAAGACAGGATTAACCGAGGCTGTTCAAACAGGTATAGGGCAACTAGACGGTATTAATGTAGCAATTGCGGTTATGGATTTTCAGTTTATGGGGGGTAGTATGGGATCCGTAGTCGGGGAGAAAATTACCCGTTTGATTGAATACGCTACTAAAGAATTTCTACCTCTTATTATAGTGTGTGCTTCCGGAGGGGCACGCATGCAAGAAGGAAGTTTGAGCTTGATGCAAATGGCTAAAATATCTTCTGCTTTATATGATTATCAATCAAATAAAAAGTTATTCTATGTACCAATCCTTACATCTCCTACTACCGGTGGGGTGACAGCCAGTTTTGGTATGTTGGGGGATATCATTATTGCTGAACCCAATGCTTACATTGCCTTTGCGGGTAAAAGAGTAATTGAACAAACATTGAACAAAACAGTACCCGACGGGTCACAAGCGGCTGAGTATTTATTCCAGAAGGGCTTATTCGATCTAATCGTACCACGTAATACTTTAAAAAGCGTTCTGAGTGAGTTATTTCAACTCCACACTTTCTTTCCTTTGAATCAAAATGAAAACATTCAATTCAATTATTTTGAGCAAACAAACAATTAGTTTATCGGAATCCAAGTCAAAATTAGACGAATGGGGTTTTCTTTGTTGACATAAGATCTAATTGTATAAAGAATCCAAAGTCGCAGAAAATAGAAAATACGCCCCCTTTTCTAGATTCCTGATTATTGATCAAGAAGCCTCTATTAACAAGATAAAAGATGAAATTCTTATTTTCGTAAAATAAAATTAGACAAAGGCAAATAAAAAAATATCTTCTTCTCGTCATATATAATGAAAAGCTATAAAATATAGAATTTTTTATCTTTCTATATATTATGATAATCCTATTTTGACTAAGAATCCCTGCTGGAAGGGATTCTAACATTCAATATAAAACATTCAATATAAATAGAATTAGAATCTAATTTATTTTTAATAAATTTTTTGCTTCATAAATGAAATTCGAAGACAAAAGCAAAAAATGAATAAAAGAAGATCTCATCCATATCCTTTCAAATCCTTCATGTAGAAAGATAAAAAACTACATTATATACTCACTTAGATAGATACTTATATCTATTTAAGTAATAATTATTCCAATTTAGAATATCAAATTATAATAAGTAAGATATCCTTATATATAATAAGATATAGATATATATATAATAAGATATCTTTATATTATAAATAATAAATAGAAAATAATAAATATAAAATCTAAATAATAATAACAGGTACAAATAGTAAATCGAGGTACCCATTCTATGACAACACTGAACTTTCCCTCTGTTTTGGTCCCTTTAGTAGGCCTAGTATTTCCGGCAATCGCAATGGCTTCTTTATTTCTTCATGTTCAAAAAAACAAGATTGTTTAGAGCCGATGGCACAAAATCTCATCGATTTTTTTTCAATTGACGTTTGTATCATAACACAGATATCCATTTAGCAAAATATGGTATAGTATAAGAGGCTTCCGCCGAAAAATTCTTATGTCTCCAGAAAATGCTATATTCTAGCTATTTTCAAATAGACCCGAATCGGCGGATGGCTGAACTGTAAAGTTGGTCTATCTATATGTATGTGGCTATCTTTAGTGAGATCATACGAAGGGTATGTTATTAGTTTAGATCTAACTAATTTAATGAATTACTCCTAAAGGTTGACATCAAACTAGTGCTAGTTGATGCGAGTTACTTCGGAAACAAACGGACTAAAAATTCATTTGAGGTATTCTCTCAATTCCAAAAAAACAAGGGGATCAAGTATGAGTTGTCGATCAGAACAGATATGGATAGAACCTATAAGGGGGGCTCGAAAAACAAGTAATTTCTGCTGGGCTATTATCCTTTTTTTAGGTTCATTAGGATTCTTGTTGGTTGGAACCTCGAGTTATCTTGGTAGAAATTTGATATCTTTATTTCCGTCTCAGCAAATCGTTTTTTTTCCACAAGGAATTGTGATGTCTTTCTATGGGATCGCAGGTCTTTTTATTAGCTCCTATTTGTGGTGCACAATTTCGTGGAATGTAGGTAGTGGTTATGATCGATTTGATATAAAAGACGGAATAGTGTGTATCTTTCGTTGGGGATTTCCTGGAAAAAATCGCAGGATCTTCCTCCGATTTCTTATAAAAGATATTCAATCCGTCAGAATAGAAGTTAAAGAGGGTATTTATGCTCGGCGTGTACTTTATATGGATATCAGAGGCCAGGGAGCCATTCCATTGACTCGTACTGATGAGAATTTTACTCCACGGGAAATGGAACAAAAAGCTGCGGAATTGGCCTATTTCTTGCGTGTACCAATTGAAGTATTTTAAGAAATGAGCCGAGAAAGAAATGCTTTCTCAGCAGGAGGGAAAAAACGCAAGAATCCTCTTTTTCTAGAACATAACTTAATTGAAGTTTCTTCAGAACATTCATTCGAGTCAAAGCAGACATATATGGAACAAGTATAAAAAATATGGAACAAGTATAAAAAAGACTCTTTTGGGGATCTTTTATATGTATCGAAATATAAATAACTCAATTCAATAAAAAAAGAATAAACAAATCAAAATATCTCATAATCAACCATTTCGAAATAAGGAACCCCCCCCCCCTTTTTTTTACTTGTTGGAATTGAGACTTTAGATTCAGATAGATCATATCTTGTAATTTTTTCAGCGCTTCTTTTTGTGCTCCTTAATGACCAAAAAATTGGATCTCTTATAATGATAACTAGCCAATTTCTGTCGTTTTTTGCTACTCATTTTTCACAATATTCTTCATAAAATTCCCTCAATTATTCTATCTTTGACTACTCATAGTCAGTTAAATTTTTTGAAATATTAGATATTTTTATATAATGATAGAAAAGGAGTTCTTTCGTTTCAAAATCTGAATAATATTTCATTATTTAAGTTTTCGGGGCTTTCATCGAAAGGAGATATGTGCTTCGAATTTTACTATAGGGAAACAATCTTTTTTGATTATTTATTCATTCGAATTTTTCGTCTATTTCTGTATTTTTTTTTTCTAGAATCAAGGCTAACCACGAGATAACAAATAAAAAAAAAGTGAATAGATTCATAGGTTCGATAACTTGTAATAAAACTGATGCGTGATAGAAAGATTAGGTTACATAGAGTCGACGAATGAAATGGGTTCATTAACAATTCACAGATGAAAAAATGGCAAAAAATAAAGCATTCACTCCTCTTTTATATCTTGCATCTATAGTATTTTTGCCCTGGTGGATTTCTCTCTTATTTCAAAAAAGTCTGGAATCGTGGATTACTAATTGGTGGAATACTAGGCAATCCGAAACTTTTTTGAATGATATTGAAGAAAAGAGTATTCTAGAACAATTCATACAATTAGAGGAACTCCTCTTCTTAGAGGAAATGCTCAAGGAATACTCGGAGACACATCTACAAAACCTTCGTATAGGAATTCACAAAGAAACAATCCAATTAATCAAGATACACAACGAGGGTCGTATTCATACGATTTTGCACTTCTCGACAAATTTAATCTGTTTCATTATTCTAAGTGGTTATTCGATTTTGGGTAATAAAGAACTTGTTATTCTTAACTCTTGGGCTCAGGAATTCCTATATAACTTAAGTGACACAATAAAAGCTTTTTCTCTTCTTTTATTAACTGATTTATGTATCGGATTTCATTCGCCCCATGGTTGGGAATTGATAATTGGCTTTGTCTACAAGGATTTTGGATTTGTTCATAATGATCAAATTATATCTGGCCTTGTTTCCACTTTTCCAGTCATTCTAGATACAGTTTTCAAATATTGGATTTTCCGTTATTTAAATCGCGTATCTCCGTCACTTGTAGTGATTTATCATTCAATGAATGACTGAAAAACGATCTACCTAATCCAATTATAATGTTTCTTACTTTGCAGTTGTACATAAACAAAACATTGAAAATCGCTTTTTATTTCTACCCATTATATTAATATATTAATCGAGTCAAATTATTCCAGTAAATAACAGAATCGTGGATAGGAAACTCCATTAGTGACCTACCCCAATTTATTGTATAAATTTTCGGGATCAATGATTGGACCATGCAAACTAGAAATACTTTTTCTTGGATAAAGGAACAGATTACTCGATCTATTTCCGTATCGCTCATAATATATATAATAACTCGTACATCCATTTCAAATGCATATCCCATTTTTGCACAGCAGGGTTATGAAAACCCACGAGAAGCGACTGGACGTATTGTATGCGCCAATTGCCATTTAGCTAATAAACCAGTGGATATTGAGGTTCCGCAAGCGGTACTTCCCGATACTGTATTTGAAGCAGTTGTTCGAATTCCTTATGATATGCAACTGAAACAAGTTCTTGCTAATGGTAAAAAGGGGGCTTTGAATGTGGGGGCTGTTCTTATTTTACCAGAGGGTTTTGAATTAGCCCCTCCCGATCGTATTTCCCCCGAGATAAAAGAAAAGATGGGTAATCTGTCTTTTCAGAGCTATCGCCCCAATCAAAAAAATATTCTTGTCATAGGCCCTGTTCCTGGTCAGAAATATAGTGAAATCACCTTTCCTATTCTTTCCCCCGACCCCGCTGCTAAGAAAGACATTCACTTCTTAAAATATCCTATATACGTAGGTGGAAACAGGGGAAGGGGCCAGATTTATCCTGACGGGAGCAAAAGTAACAATACAGTTTATAATG